AAATAGACTTTCCTTGATACCTAACATAATGCATGATAGGGTCTTTGAACAGCCATAGAGTAGTACGAAAGTGCTTAACAAAAGTTTCGGTCGAACTTTTGCTCTTTCTTTTTAGATAGAAATAGATTCGCTCAAGCAGGTCTCCAAAGTATATTGACCGTAAACGATAAAATTTGTTATGGAGAAAAAAGAAAATGAATTCATATTCACATACATAAGAATTATATAAGAATAAAAAGAATCTTTGATTTCTTTTTGTTAAAAGCGCAAAGCTAGGATTCTTTATAACACTAAAATTTTTCCAATTCCAATATTCGTAGAAAACGAATCGTAATAAATGCAAAGAAGAAACATCTTTTACACAAAAGCTAAGGGTGTGAACCAAGATTTCCAAATGGATCGGGTGGGGTATTCGTATATCTAACACAGAATGAAAATGTGAAAAATTGTCCTCTAAGAAAGGAAATATTGAATGAATTGATCGTAAACTTTGAAATTTTAATATACCCTTCTGCTCTTCATAAGGTATTAATCGTATAGAAAATGAAATTTCTACAATAAACGAAAATACCTCGCATATCATTTGAGAATACAAATTATTGTTGCGCCAAAAAAGGGGATTTTTTTTTAAATCATTAGCAGAAATAAAAAAAAGATTCCGTCGATCCATTTGATTAATTAAACGTTTTACAATTAGGAAACTTAATTTATTGTCATAACCTGAATTTTCTAACAAAGTCGATCGATTAAAACTATTATCATGAGCAAGTGCATAAATATACTCTTGAAAGTTAAGTGGATACAGAAAATCTTGCTGTTGAGATCTATCAAACTGTGAATATCGTCGCATTTTCTCTATTTAAAAGTATATTTGAATCAAAAGTAGAAGATTTGGGGTTATCAAACGATACATAGTGCAATACAGACAAAACAAGGTCTTCTAGTAACAACAGATAACCCTGGACACAAGTAAGCCTATATAATGAAATAATGAATAATGAATTCCCTATTCTCTTTTTTCCATTTTTATTCGATCTTATAAGATAAAAAAATGGCTAGAAATCCTTTCTTTTTTTAAACTAATTGCTCTTTTGATTTTTGAAAAAGCTTCTTTATCAATATACTGGTTCTTATACACATGCATCTCCATTTTAGAATTTAGAATATTTAAAATAGAGAAGTACATTAGTTAGGATTCATTGAAAAATAGAGAATCTACCCACGGGTAAAAAGCTCCTCCACACATCGGTACTAATATTTTTTTAACGTCTAATTAGATCAGAACTTAATTCAAATTCAAAATAGAAGCTCGTCGCTTTGTCTTTCTTTCTAATTAATTGAAACCATAAAGTCTTATCCATTTATTTATTTCTTAACCCGACCGAACTTTATTTTGTTCCATTCCAATACCTCGAACACCCATTCAGCAAGAATGAAATAGTATATTATTCAAAATCTCCATCACTACGACATGCTGTTGTTTCCATTCATTTCCTTTCAGGATCAGTCGCGGTCTTCCAAACTTTACCGATGGTATGGACGAATTCCTTGATTCATCAAAATGTGTAAAAAATCCTAGCCGCACTTAAAAGCCGAGTACTCTACCGTTGAGTTAGCAACCCAAAGAGAACAAATCTATAAGAATTAGATAATGAGTAGATAATAAAAAGAAGTATAGATACAATCCGAATAAAAATGAATTTAACAAAGAGATTTCAAAAATTATCAGATAAAAAAATGCAAAAATATATAGGTGAATCTTCTCTTATCAAACTTTTCAATCAAATATAAAGAAGCTTTCATATTACTCTACTCATAGATCCAAAATCTACCATTTGAATGAACTAAAGTAAAAAACAAACTCATATGACGGAAATAAGAAATAAATAGACCCAACTTGACTTATCACGATGAATTATATTTGTTCAATACGCTGTTGTCAATCGAAAAGAATAAGGCAGGAACTCAAAAGAATTCAATTTTATTTCACCTCTTATTTTCATTAGTTTAATTTAGGATTATGAATAAAAGGGATGGAAGGGTATGTTCTGGGACGGAAGGATTCGAACCTCCGAATAGCGGGACCAAAACCCGTTGCCTTACCCCTTGGCCACGCCCCAGTTAGATTTCTATTCGACACGAATAATCAACAATATTAATAATATTAATATTGATTTTTTGTCAACCCCAAGTACAAAATAAATAGCTAGAGACTCAATTAAATTGTTATTACTATTTTAATATGTGTAAATAGAGAATGTAACTTAATTTATTGATCATTAGATAGAATTCAATTAAGATATTGTATGAAAAATAGAATTTCTTCTATTCTCTTTTGAGAATTGGAGGACTTTTGGTTGGGTGGATCCAAAAAAAAAGAGAGAGACTCTTTGTCTACCTTTATTTTTCTACCTTTTTTTTTTATTATATAAATAACTCAATCAAAATGGAATTATCTCATAGAACAAAATGTCTGCTATGCTTAATATTTGTAGTTTGATAGGGACCTGCTATTATGACTTTTTGTCATATTCAAGTAGCTTTTTCTTCGGAAAATTGCCCGAGGCCTATGCTTTTTTGAATCCAATCGTAGATGTTATGCCTGTAATACCTGTGCTATTTTTTCTCTTAGCTTTTGTTTGGCAAGCTGCTGTGAGTTTTCGATAAAATAAAATATTTCATTTTAAAATCGCGGATAAAATGAATGCTTTACTTTAATTGATAATAAATAGTTGATAATAAATTCTAACAATTGATCGGATCTAAAAGATATTTAGATTCTGGTTAATAGAAAACTCTTTTTCAAAATGAATTTCTGAAAACCATTTTCTCTTTTGAATTTGGTTATTGGTATTCACGGAGGATATAGAGCTATGCGGTAGAAAATTGTAGAATCTATTCTATTTTTTTTTTCGAAAAAAAAATTATTTTGGAGATTTTAGAATGCTTACTCTCAAACTCTTCGTTTATACAGTAGTGATATTTTTTGTATCTCTCTTCATCTTTGGATTCCTATCTAATGATCCAGGACGTAATCCTGGACGTGAAGAATAAGAAGAATAAAAGATATCTTTTATTTTTACATTTTTTTTTTCAAAAAAAAAGTCATCAACAGAAGAGGAAAGAAAGGGATTCGAACCCTCGGTACGAATAATTCGTACAACGGATTAGCAATCCATCGCTTTAATCCACTCAGCCATCTCTCCCAATTAAAGACGCTGTTAAATTTTTAATTACACAACAAGTAAGGAATATTTATTATATGGATATGTACACTTTTTAGCAGCAATTTTATTTCGTTAAATAAAAGAGGACTGTAAAGTGCTACCAAAACAATATAAAAAAGTAAAAAAAAGAGAATTCTCCTTTGAAAAAGAGGACTCGTCTTTTTTTTATTACCTTTTATTACCACAAGGCCCGGCCTATTCAGCCCCTAACCGGGCCTTTTTATCCAAACAAAAACAATTTGAAATTTAATAGATTCTAGATAAAGATAAATAAAAATGATTTATCTGATTTGGAAAATAGCTTAGTATTCTATAAAATTAGAAAATTCGAAAGCGGAATAAAAAATCTTATTTCCCTGTTCGACAAAAAGTCCAGTTGTATATAATAATCACACCGTAGCGGGTATAGTTTAGTGGTAAAAGTGTGATTCGTTTTTCTAACCCGTTAATAGTTAAAGGATCTTTGCTTTCAGTTTGATTCCTATTCCGATCAAAAACTTTATTTCCTAAAAAAAAAAAAATAGAAAATATAAAGGATTAAACCCTTTCTCTCTCAATCACATATTAGATTAGAGAAAAAAAAATTATCGTGATTTATATCCACATTTATATCCACATTTATATCCATATAGTCACTTATACTTATAAAGTGAGAATTGGATTATAAAATTACGAAACATAGTTTTGAATTAAACTAATATTTCTAATTTAATAAGTAAAAAGGTCCATGGATAAAGATAAAAAGGAGATTTCTAATCGTAACTAAATCTTCCATTTTTTTTTTATTTGTAGAGAAGCAATGGAATAAAAATAGCTATTAAATGGCGACTTTGGTTTACTAGAGACATCAACCTATTGTTAGCTCGGTAGAAATAAAATACCTTTCCTCAGGATCTTTTCAAATAAAAATAAAGAACGAAGTAACTAGAAAGATTGTTAGAATCACTCTCTTCTAGAGGGATCATCTAGAAAAGTTAAAAAGTAGTTTGTTTTGTCTGTATGTAAGATAAAAAACTGACATAGATGTTATGGGGTAGACATTTTTTTCTAATTTTGTTCACACCCATAAAGGAGCTGAATGAAACCAAAATTTCATGTTCAGTTTTGAACTAGAGACGTCCAAAATGCTGAATTGGCGTCGACTATAACCCCTAGCCTTCCAAGCTAACGATGCGGGTTCGATTCCCGCTACCCGCTTTCTAGCAATATAGAATTTCAAAATTTATCTCTCATATACAATCTGCTTTTTTGTCAAGCAAGAGATTGAAAAGGGCCAAATACAAATAAAAAGCGTCTATTGTCTAATGGATAGGACAGAGGTCTTCTAAACCTTTGGTATAGGTTCAAATCCTATTGGACGCAAATGGACGCAAATTCTTTCCATATATTTATTTTCGATTTTGATATTAAGCAAATTCTTTTTTTTTTTTGTTAAGACTGAAATCAAAAATAGTAGCGATCCATTTTTTTATGCTTGTTCCTGAAGTATAAAACGCTCAATTTGTTCCTGAATAGCCTCTTTCAAAAGGATTTGCGCCTCCTCGGTAAATGTCTTGGTAGAAGAAATGATTTTTTGGAACTGAGGTTTATTAGTTTTTACATAAGCACGTAACTCAACCAGAAATTTCCTTACCTGCCCTATTTCTAATGAATCGAGATAGCCGTTTGTTCCGGTATAAATAGTCATTATCTGTTCGTCCACTGTGAGAGGAGCCGATTGGGATTGTTTAAGCAATTCGCGTAATCGTTGACCTCTTGCCAATTGATTCTGAG